AAAATCTTATATTTGTAGAAATGACAGGGGGATTCTTTATTCTGATGTTTCAAACCTTTCTATTTTTCTTAATTTAAGAAAAAATTCTTTTTTTTTTTTTTTTCAAAAAAAAGGGGGCGGGGGGGAAAGTTAAATATAAATAAAATAATAAATAAAATATAAAATAATATAATACTTAATAATATAATTATAATCCAAACTTAATAATATAATCCAATACAATAATACAAATATGTATACAAATATATTGGCCGGACTACTGGACTATTAGATTCTTAATTATATTAATTATATGTATATGCTCTGTATATGCTCTGGAAAGCAATCCTGATTGGTCAATAAAAATATATTTCAATAGAATTCCCCCTCTTTTTCTTTGTTAATCTATCTTGAAAGGTAAAGAAAAGGGGGATAAAATAAACCTATTTTCTTCGAAATTAATATCCCCTTCCTCCGCATGCAGAAAAGGAATAAATAAATCAATCAAATTACGAGAAGCTTCATAAAGTGCTTCTTTGGGAGTTAAACTCCCATTTGTCCATATTTCTAGAAATAGTATCTCTTGTTTTTCATAATCATTCCCATAACAATGAATACTATGATTCGCATTTCGAACAGGCATGAAGACAGCATCTATAGGATAACTTCCATCTTGAGAGTTATTTATAGATTTCATACCATATCCGCGATCCCTTTTGATTTGTAATTCAATACAAAAATCAATGGGTTCTGTCAAGTTAGCTATATGTTGTGTTGTATCAACTATTTCCACGGAGGGCGGTAAGATGATATCTTGAGCGGTTACGTATCTAGGACCTCTGACACAAATGGATGCGTTTTTAACTCCATATATATTGCTTCTCAATACAATATCTTTCAAATTTAGTAAAATTTCATGTACCGATTCTTCAATACCTATTATGGTAGAATATTCATGCGGTACCTTCTCAGATTTTGCACGTGTTATACATGTTCCTTCCATTTCTCCAAGTAAAGCCCTTCGCATGGCAATACCTATGGTATCGGCTTGACCTTTCATAAGTGGGGACAGAATGAAACGACCATAATAAAGACGCTTACTGTCTATTCTTGATTCAACACACTTCCACTGTAGTTTTTGAGTAGACTCAGCTACTTCCTCTCGAACCATAGTACTCTTTTTATTTTGATCACATCAATGAATCATTTATTTCTCTTGAAATATCTTTTTTTTCTACACCCGTCTTTTTTTAGGAGGTCGACACCCATTATGCGGCATAGGCGTTACATCACGTACAAAATTTAATAGTATACCACTTCTACGAATGGCTCGTAATGCTGCATCTCTTCCGAGACCGGGTCCCTTTATCATAACTTCTGCTCGTTGCATACCCAGATCAACGACCGTATTAATAGCATTTAGTGCTGCTGCTTGAGCAGCATAAGGCGTTCCCCTTCTTGTCCCCTTGAATCCAGAAGTACCCGCAGAGGCCCAAGAAACCACACGACCTCGTACATCTGTAACAGTTACAATGGTGTTGTTGAAACTTGCTTGAACATGAATAATTCCTTTCGGTATTCTACGTCTATTCTTACGCAAACGGATACGCCCATTCCTACGTGAACCAATTCTTGGTATAGCTTTTGTCATATTTGATTATCTCACTAATATCAGTCAGAAATATAGGAAAAAAAAGATACGGAAATATCCATTTCATGTTGAAAGAGATCCTTTTTTTTTTGTTTAGAAAGTTCTTTTTCGAAAGATTATCCTTGTCTTTGTTTATGTCTCGGGTTGGAACAAATCACTAAAATTCGTCCGCGCCTGCGGATCAGTCGACACTTTTCACAAATTTTACGAACGGAAGCCCTTATTTTCATATTTCTTATTCCTTACTTGAATTCTGAATTTTTTCTTTGGAAGAAAATAAGTCTCTTGAATTTTTTTTTACTTCGAATTATATCCCCATAAAAAGAATTTGCTAAAAATCCCCTAATCATTTGAATCTTTGTTGCGAAGTCTATAAATAATACGTCCCCTGGTTGAATCATAACGACTTACTTCAATTTTGACCCTATCCCCCGGTAGTATACGGATAAAACTGCGTCGGATCCTTCCCGAAACATAACCTAGAATTACATCTTCATTATCTAAGCGGACCCGGAACATTCCGTTTGGAAGTGATTCAGTAATTAAACCTTCATGAATCAATTTTTGTTCTTTCATTCCAGGTAACCTCCTTGAAGTATCAACTGAAGTAGCAACTAAACTAATAAAGTAAGCTCACTTTTACTCTTACTCTATATTCTATGAAGTTGTAGAGAAAGTTAGGATACCAAAGTAAGAGGATTACCATATTACCATATATATAACAAAATTTCTCCTCCAATTTTTTCTAGTCGAGCTTCTCGATCTGTCATAATACCCCGAGAAGTAGAAAGAATTACAATTCCCATGCCACCTAAAATCTTAGGAATTCGTTGAGAGTTGGAATAAATTCGTAAACCCGGCCGGCTGATACGTTTTAAAACATTTTTATATATGTCCTTTCTAGTCTTTCTAGGCCGGAGGGTTATAACCAAGAAGTTTTTTTTATTTTCTTGATGTTTACGAACATTTTCAATAAAACCCTCTCGTAGAAGTATTTTAACAATGTTTTCAGTGATATTCGTGGATGCTATTCGAACCGTTCCCTTTTTATTCATGTCAGCATTTCTTATAGAAGTTATTATATCAGCAATTGTGTCGCTACTCATGACGAACTCTAATTGTTGTTTCCTCCTAATTTTGATATAATCAACATGTTTACTTTTTTTATTTATTTTTTTTTTTATCATTTTATAATGAAATTTAGCATTTTCTAATGAAATACAAAAAATAGTAATATTATGAAATTCTTTATCTTTATTAAAATGAAATTCTTAAATAAAGTATATGAAATATATGCGTGAGATATGATCCACAAAATCTACTGAATTGGAATTTGATCTATTTTGTTTATTGCTATATTCTAGTCTCATCTATAATATCTATCATAATCAATATCTATCAGAATCTATTATCTATCATTATCTATTCTAGATAAGTATCTCTATTCTATTATCTCTATTCTATATAGTATAGTATATAGTAGAATTTCTGAATTTCTATAATAATCTATATCTATAATACCTCTGGAGCCAATGAAACGATTTTAGTAAAATTTAACTGTCTCAATTCCCTAGCGATCGGACCGAAAACTCGAGTTCCTTTTGGATTTCCTTCTTGATCAATGACAACGGCCGCATTGTCATCATATCGTATTATCATACCGTTGTCGCGTTTGAGTTCTTTACAAGTACGTACAATTACAGCTCGAATGACTTCTGATCTTTCTAAAGGCATATTGGGCACGGCTTCTTTGATTACAGCAACGACAAGTTCACCAATATGAGCATATCGCTGATTGCCAGCTCCTATGACTCGAATACACATCAATTTCCGAGCTCCGCTGTTATCCGCTACATTCAAAAGGGTCTGAGGTTGAATCATATCATTTTTTTTTTATCCGTTATTTCATGAAATAAAAAGGAAATGCAATATTGTCTGTCCAGAAAGAAATAAAAAACTTGTGGTTATTTTTTCATATTAAAATGAAAATGAAAATGAAATGTACCCTTTAGCTGTCCATCCCTATCCTATCCTGAAATAACAAATTGAGTTCGTATGGGCATTTTGGACGCTGCTATTGAAATAGCAGCTCTGGCGACTGCTTCTGATATTCCGCTAATTTCATAAAGTATTCGACCGGGTTTAACAACGGATACCCAATATTCGGGGGATCCCTTACCCGAACCCATACGTGTTTCCGCGGGTCTTACTGTAACAGGTTTGTCGGGAAATATACGTACCCATATTTTTCCACCACGACGCGCATATCGTGTCATTGCTCTTCGCCCTGCTTCAATTTGTCTAGCGGTAATCCAGGCGGGTTCAAGTGCCTGAAGAGCGTATCTACCGAAACAAATACGATTACCCCGACAAGATACTCCCCCCATTCTTCCTCTATGTTGTTTACGAAATCTGGTTCTTTTTGGGTTATAGTGGATGGTCTATAAATTCCATCTCTACTACAGAACCGGACGTGAGAGTTTCTTCTCATCCGGCTCCTCGCGAATGAAAAGATTGAATAAATACACTTCAGTATCTCTAAGATACGCTTCTTTATTTCTAACTAAATAATGTAATGATATTTTTTTTTTTCTTTCTATTTAATTTCTTTGTTTTGTTATATATGGATTTCTTTGTTATATATGGATATGGAAAATTTACAAGAAATCCTGTTAGTTTAATAACAATCTTTTTTTTTGTTTTGACACTTATCAAACACGCAAAAATATTGTAATTTTATTCTGTTAAAAAAAAAAGGAGTTTCGCGGGCGAATATTGACTCTTTACTGTTTCATTCCTAGGGCAATTCACGACCTATCAGAATAAAATAAATCCATTTTTTCTTGGCTCGTTCCGCCATCCCATCCGATGAATTCTTTGGATTCTTTTTCTGTAGAATCCTATGGAGTCACAGGTTCTCTCGTTCCCACAGCTTCTCCATTAATGATTAGGCCCGAACTCCGCAATGGAGCTAAAAATTTCCCGAGTCAATATCTCAGTTTTTAGTAACCCGACAGCTCTTTTTTTTCTTATTATCTTAGAATCTTATCATTCTTATTATCTTCTTATTATATATTATTACTTATTCTTATTACTTCTTATATATTAATATTATATTCTTATATATTAATATTATATATTAATATATATATTAATATTTAATATTATATATTATTTTATATATTAATATTATTTATTTGTTATTTGATGTTATTTGTTTATTTGTTTTATATTTTTATAGTTTATAATTATATATATATATATATTTTTCTAGTTTATAACTAGTTTATAATCAGTATTGATGCTTTATCACATTGCCTTCTATTTTAATTCATAGACCATACATATTGGAATTCTATATCGTTAACATTTTTGTTCTCTCTTTCTATCATCCTTCCATTTATCCACATCCCAGCTTTTTTTTAACCCCCCAAAAAATTCGATTTCTTTTTATGCAGAAAAGTTTTCAGTTATAGTTGCTGCAGCTATATGGGGATCTAGTCATATAGTGACTGTTTCTTGGGATCTCGACAGTCCGAAGCAATAAGTTGGTTTTTTTATTACTTTAATATAATATAATATAATATAGTTTCTAAGTTTATAGGAGGGTTCCGTCTTTTTTTTTTATCCCAACTTTCAACTCTAAAGAAAAATTAACGAGTCACACACTAAGCATAGCAATTTTAACAAAAAAAATGGTTAATCAAATTGTTATTCAACCTTATAGAGTTGGAATTATTCATTTTTTTTTTTTTAACGAAAAAGAATGACACGGTTTTTCATTTTTTGTTCTATGGCTGAGCTGGCTGTATAACGTATCAAGGCAAATAAAGGTTTATTCTTCCCCATCTATAAATATCCAAATTTTTATGCCTAATACTCCATAGATAGTTCGAATTGGATAGCAACAATGATCAATTTTAGCGCGAATTGTTTGTAGGGGAACTCTTCCTTCTCTAATCCATTCAACACGTGCAATTTCTTTTCCGTCGATACGTCCTGCTATTTGTACTTTAATTCCCTTTGTATCTGTTTGTTCAGTTAATTCAATAGCTTTTTTCATAGCCTTTCGAAACGAAACTCGATTTTTTAATTGTAAAGCTATGTATTCTGCAAGAATATTTGGTTGGCCATAAGGTTTTTCAATTCTTGTGATAGCAATGTTAAGTTTGCGGTTAACAAAATCAAACTCTTTTTGTACATTCATCTGTAGTTCTTCGATCCCTCGCGTTTGGCCTTCCGTTAATAAATTTGGGAATCCAATATAGATTATAACCTGGATTAAATCCATTTTTTTTTTTATTTCTATGCGTGCGATTCCTTCGAAACCCGAGGATATTCTCCTATTTTTTTGTATATAGTTCTTGATACAATTCCTTATTTTTTCATCTTCCTCTAGACCTGCAGAGTAATTTTTTGGTTGTGCGAACCAAAAGGAATGGTGGCGTTGGGTTGTACCAAGTCTGAAACCAAGTGGATTTATTTTTTGTCCCATATTTTTCTAATATTTCTAACTAATATTTCTAATATATATATATATTATTAATATATATATATTATTATTTTTTATTTTATTATTATTTATTATTATTTTTATTATTATTATTTAATATTTATTCTAATATATTATTTAATTCTATTATTTTTAATTATATTATTTAATATTTATATTATTATTTATATTATTTAATATATTATTATTTATATTATTTAATTTTATATTATTTAATATTTATTAATAATATTTATTATAATTCTCATTTTTTTTTTCTTTTATTTTTTATCATCATCTTTTCATACATATCCGTATATATTGTTTGTTTTTTATTCTATATTTTAATAAATGCAATTTTTATATTAAATATATTAAACTTTTATTTTTATATTATTTATTTTTATATTATTTATTTTTATATTATTTATAATTTATTTTATATTATTTATAATTTAATATATTTTAATATATATTATATTAATATTAATATATATAATTTTTATATTATTAATTTTTATATTATTAATATATATATAATTGTTATAATATATAGTTATAATATATAATTAATATATATATATAATTATTATAATATATAATTTATAATATATAATTATAATAAATATAATTATAATAAATAAAATTATAAATATTTTTTTAATATTATTTAATTAATTTAATATTTAATTTAATATTATATTATTTAATTAATTTAATAATTTAATATTATTAAAAATATTTTAATTTAATATTATTAAAATAATATTATTAAAAATATTTTTAAATATTATTGAATAATTTTTAATATTATTGAATTAAATTTTTAATATTATTGAATTAGATTAATTCTTGAATTAGATTAATTAGATTATAAATGAAATTAGAATTTAGAAATTTCATTTGAAATTTCTATTTAATTATTTAAGTTGAATCATTTAATTAATTTCTTAAATTTCAATTTAATTCGAATTTAGTATTTAGATTTCTCTTTTAATATGATTGTTATATGACAAGTAGGTTTTTTTATTGTATAACTACGCCCTCGAGCTCGAGGTCTTCGTTTTTTACGGATAGTACTTCTATTAACTCTGGCTTCGCTAATGAATAAATCAGCTTCGTTCAAACCCATATTATGATTCGCATTTGCTGCTGCAGAATAAACTAATTTTAAAATGGTAAAAGCTGCTCGATAAGGCATAAGTTCCAATATCATAAGTGTTTCCTCATACGAACGGCCGCGAATTTGATCAATTACTCTTTGTACTTTGAAAACGGATATACTACATCTGTGTTGAGCTAGTATCTTGATTTCTTTAACAGAACTCGAGTTCTTTTTCATAAGGTTATCCCTCACAAATGAATGATAAGTCGCTTA